TACATTATATAGTGCGAATTTGTAACACTATATATCAACACATATCTGAACTTGTTGATAATGCCAATCGAGCCTTACCTGGTTTAGGGGTTTAACAGGATTAATTAGGACTCGCTGGGCGTAGGGGGTAGGGGGGTTTACCGCGCGCGCGTGAGAATTGCAATGAGTTGAAGGGGGGGGGAATAGTCATAGTATTATGTAGAATCAATAATAAATTATGCACCTGAAATAGAGACATGCGCTGTAATTCAAGTGTGACTATAAAACATGCATGAAACTTCGGATATTACAGTGTAATGCAAAATACAACAATAATGCATGTTTGAAAACATAATCTATGGAATTTCAATTGTTATCCGAAATAATAACATACTCGCTGGGCGAGACAGTAGTGGGGGGGCTTGATTTTATGTTATATGGATATATATTTGGAATCATTGCAATGACAGATTTAAAACATTACACCGGCTTTGGTAGAGAGACTAAGACATGGACTACCTTGACAGAGGTTGGTAGCGCGCATGAAGTATGCTAAATGAAAGTGACCCGAAAAAAAAGAGAACCCCATGCCTTTTGGAGTGAAGGCGCGAGCATGGGGGGTTTTTGCTAATGAGAGGTCCCACCATTAACCATATGCCAGGCAAATTCATTAATAAGTGGAGTAATTAATGTTATGGCCCTGAAATAGGAACCAGATGCCAGTAATAGTTCAAGTAGTGTGACCCCCACGAGTTTTGTCCCTGACCCTATCAAGGACCGTGTACTTTAAGTTATCGAGTAATGGTGGTCTCTTGCTGACCCATAACTAATTTTGAGGAACAAGTTATATGGAATTTAGAATTATATAGTACTTTGTTGTGATTGAATTAAGTTGGAACTTGAATAAGAATGTGAAATGTACGACTTCTAGGGAATTTTAAGACAAATATGGTTGAAATAAATTTATGGGGATATATAATGTAATGTATTAAACCATAATGTAATATTATGCATAATATGTCCTAAACCATAGTGTTGAGTTATGCATATTATGTACTATACCATAGTGAATGAATGCAAGGTGAGACATTATTAACATCAGAAAATAGTTTAGTTGAGAATCCTGGCTTTGGGAGTCAGGGGCGGGAGTTAGAGTCTTCCTTTTCTGGCGCTAGGAGGGGGTTTAGCCCTCGATCTCCGGATTACAAGACCGGTGCTTTGAGTCTAAGCTACTAGGGCAGTTAAGATTGAGGGATTTATTTTCTAATCAGCTTGCTAGTGGGTTTAGAATTAAGAAGAGAGAGAAGTATAGGACAGAGGCGACTTGTCCGATGATGATGAATGGATCTTCTACTGGTATGCCGCCGATTCAGGTTAGGATGAAGACGTCTGCTACGAGGATTCAGAATAGGAGTTGGGAGAGAGGGCGGAAGGTAAGTCCTTGCTGTTTTGAAATGTGTAGTATGGGGACTAGTATGAGTACTAGGATGGAAAATAGGAGTGCCAGGACGCCTCCTAGTTTGTTAGGAATCGACCGTAGGATGGCGTATGCAAAGAGGAAGTATCATTCTGGTTTGATGTGTGGGGGAGTTACAAGAGGGTTGGCAGGAGTGAAGTTTTCTGGGTCTCCTAGGAGGTTGGGCGAGAAGAGGGCTAGAAATGTGAGGGCTGATAGGAGGATAATGAAGCCTAAAATGTCTTTATAGGAGAAGTAGGGGTGGAAGGGGATTTTATCTGCGTCAGAATTTAGGCCAATTGGGTTGTTGGAGCCTGTTTCATGTAAGAAAAGGGCATGTAGTAGTGTGGCTGCGACAATTGCGAATGGAAGTAGGAAGTGGAATGCAAAGAATCGTGTTAGGGTGGCATTGTCGACGGAGAAACCGCCTCAGATTCATTGGACTAGTGCGTCTCCTACGTAGGGCACGGCAGATAGGAGGTTTGTGATTACTGTAGCGCCTCAAAATGATATTTGTCCCCATGGTAGGACGTATCCTACGAATGCGGTTATTATTACTAGCAGTAGCAGGACAACTCCAATGTTTCAGGTTTCTTTGTAAAGGTAGGAGCCGTAGTACAGGCCTCGTCCAATATGTAGGTAGATACAGATAAAGAAGAATGAAGCCCCGTTGGCGTGCAGATTGCGGATAACCCATCCGTAGTTAACGTCTCGGCAGATGTGGGCTACGGATGAGAAAGCGGTGGAGATGTCTGAGGTGTAGTGTATAGCTAGGAATAGTCCTGTTATGATTTGTACAATAAGGCAGAGTAATAATAGGGAGCCAAAGTTTCATCATGCAGAGATGTTGGAGGGGGCAGGGAGATCAATTAGAGCGTCGTTGGCGATTTTGAGTAGGGGGTGGGTTTTTCGGGTGATCATGGTTCTTATAGTTGAATAACAACGATGGGTTTTCAAGTCATTAGTCCTGGTTAAAATCCGGGTGAGAATTATGATGTATCTTATTAATTTGCTTTTGTTGAGTTTGGTGGTTGGGTTAGTTGGGGTTGCTTCTAATCCTGCGCCTTATTTCGCTGCCTTAGGATTGGCTGTGGCAGCAGGGGTGGGGTGTGGGGTTTTGGTGGGCCATGGTGGGTCGTTAGTTGGTTTAATATTATTTTTGATTTATTTGGGGGGAATGCTAGTGGTATTTGCGTATTCAGCGGCTTTGGCCGCTGAGCCTTTTCCTGAGACATGGGGGGCGGGGTCGGTTAAGGCTTATGTTTTGGTGTACTTGGTTGGAGTGGGGACTGTGGCGTGATGGTTTTGGGGTGGTTATGGGAGTTGAGCTGTGGATGAGTTTAAAGAGTTTTTTATGGTACGTTGTGATGTGGGTGGGGTTTCTTTAATGTATTCTGTTGGTGGGGGAATGTTAATTGTGTGTGCTTGGGTGCTATTATTATGTCTTTTTGTAGTGCTGGAGCTTACACGGGGCTTGGGTCGGGGAGCGCTTCGGGCTGTTTAGACTGTGGTTAATAGGGCAATGATTAGAATTGTTGAGATTAGATATAGGGAGAGGTAAATTTTGATGATGTTGGTGTTGATATTGTCAAATATAGAGGAGAGCGAGTGGTGGAGTGGGTGGAGTCCTTTAGGTCCTATTTCTAATCATTGTCGGTCTAGGCTAGTAGCCTGTTTTCCTAGGGTGAGGTTAAATTTTGGGAGGAAGCGATGGATGATGGGTGGGAAGAATCCTAGTATGTTGGAGAAGTTGTGTAGTGTTATGGATGGGGTGATTTTAATTTGTTTGGAAGTTGTTGTGGCTAGTGCTAGGGCAATGATAAGTCCTGTAATTGTTACTGCAAGTGCGGCTAGTTTGAGGGAGGTGGGTATTGTTATAATAGGTGTTTTTGATGGGAGGAAGTAGGAGGTAATGATTAGGCCTGCGACAATACTTCCTCAAGCTAGGCGTTCAATTGATGCAGTGACTGCGGGGTTGTTTTCATTAATAGGGGAGAAGGAGGAAAATCGGGGGGAGCCTATAGTTACAAAGAAAACAATTCGTAGACTGTAGACTGCTGTAAAAGAGGTGGCAATTAGTGTTAAGGCAAGGGCTCAGGCGTTTAGGTGAGAGGTGTTAAGGGCTTCAATAATTGCGTCTTTTGAGAAGAAGCCTGCTAGAAAGGGCATGCCTGTGAGTGCAAGGCTTCCAATGATCAGACAGGAGGAGGTGAGTGGTAGTAGTTTGTGTAAGCCTCCCATTTTTCGGATATCTTGCTCATCGTTAAGGCTATGGATAATTGAGCCGGAGCATAGGAATAGCATGGCTTTAAAGAAGGCGTGGGTGCAGATGTGTAGAAAGGCTAGCTGGGGCTGGTTGAGGCCAATAGTAACTATTATAAGGCCAAGTTGGCTTGATGTTGAGAATGCTACGATTTTTTTGATGTCGTTTTGGGTTAGGGCGCAGGCAGCGGTGAAGAGAGTTGTTAGAGCTCCTAGGCAGAGACAAATAGTTAGGATTAGTTGGTTATTTTCTATTAGGGGATGCAGTCGGATGAGGAGGAAGATGCCTGCAACTACTATTGTGCTTGAGTGGAGTAGGGCTGAGACGGGGGTTGGGCCTTCTATTGCTGAGGGGAGCCAAGGGTGAAGGCCAAATTGGGCGGATTTTCCGGTGGCAGCGAGGACAATGCCGAGTAGGGGGAGGGTTATGTCTAGTTCTTTAGATAGCAGGAAGACTTGTGGGATTTCTCATGAGTTTAGGTTTATTGCGATTCAGGCAATGGCTAAGATTAGGCCGATGTCTCCAACTCGGTTGTAGATTACTGCTTGGAGGGCTGCTGTATTAGCATCGGCTCGGCCATGTCACCATCCAATTAGGAGAAAGGATATAATGCCTACTCCTTCTCAGCCAATGAACAGTTGGAATAAATTATTAGCGGTTACTAGAATAATTATGGCTACTAGGAATAGGAGTAAGTATTTAAAAAATCGGTTTAGGTATGGATCAGAGTGTATGTACCATGACGCAAATTCTAGGATTGATCATGTGACATATAAGGCAATAGGGGTGAAGATTAGGGAGTAGTGATCGAATTTAAAGCTGATATTGATGTCAAAATTCATAATATTTATTCAGTGTCAGGTAGTAATAATATTTTCTGCTCCTTGGTCTAGAAAAATAATTAGTGGGATAATATTGATGAAAAAGGCAATGGATACTGCGTTTTTAGCGTGTTTGAGGGCCCAGTTTTGGTCTAAGGGGGAGGGGGTTAGTGTTATTAGTAGTGGCCAAATTAGGATTGTCAGGGTTAAGAGAAGAGTAGTGATTATAATAGTGTTTACCATAGCTGCTACTTGGAGTTGCACCAAGAGTTTTTGGTTCCTAAGACCAATGGATGAACTATTATCCTTTAGAAGCGGATTAGGTGAATGAGCCACGGAGTTTAACCGTGGGCATAGGGATTAGCAGTCCTTATTGCTTCAGGCCTCTTTCGGTGGATAAGAGGATTTTAACCTCTATTTTTAGAACCACAATCTAATGTTTTGTGTTAAACTATATCTACAGTACCATCAGCCTCATATAATTTCTGGCTTTGTGATTAGAAGGATGACTGGTAGGAGGTGGAGGGTTATAAGAAGGTGTTCCCGTGTGTGAAAGGGTTGAAGGTTGCTGATATGTTGTGGTAGGGGGCCCCGTTGGGTTATCAGGAATAGGTAAAGGGAGTAGGCGGCGGTAATCAAGGTTCCTGCTCCGGTGAAGGCCAGAGTTCAGGGGGATCAATTGAATATTGCTGTGATAATTACTAACTCTCCTATTAGATTGGGGAGGGGAGGTAAGGCTAGGTTTGCTAGATTTGAAATAAACCATCAGGTAGCGGTAAGAGGAAAGATGATTTGTAGTCCACGGGCTAAAACTATTGTTCGGGAGTGGGTTCGTTCGTAGGTAGTGTTGGCTAGGCAGAAGAGGGCGGAGGAGACTAAGCCGTGGGCAATTATCAGTACTAGAGCTCCGGTGAATCCTCATGGTGTTTGAATTAGAATTCCCCCGGCGACTAGGCCTATGTGGCTGACAGATGAGTAGGCAATTAGTGATTTTAAGTCTGTTTGTCGGAGGCAGATGGAGCCTGTTATAATGACTCCCCAGAGGGCTAAGGCTACAATTGGGTAGATTATGTCCTTGGACAGGGGGTCTAGAACCACTATTATACGCATTATACCGTAGCCTCCAAGTTTTAGCAGGATAGCTGCTAGGACTATTGATCCTGCTACGGGGGCTTCTACGTGGGCTTTTGGAAGTCAGAGGTGGACTCCATAGAGGGGTATTTTTACTAAGAAAGCAATTAGACAGCCTGCTCATCAGATTTTATCTCCTCAGGAGGCGAGAGTTAGTGGTTGTGAGTATTGGAGGATGAGTATTGAGAGTGTTCCTGTGTTTTGGTGTAGAAGAAGGAGGGCTACTAGTAAGGGAAGGGACCCCGTTAGGGTGTAGAATAAGAAATAGGTTCCTGCGCTTAGGCGTTCGGTCTGGTTACCTCATCGAGTGATAATAATTAGGGTTGGGATAAGGGTTGCTTCAAATATTACATAAAATATAATAATTTCGGTGGCGCCGAATGCTATGATTAGGAAGGTTTGGAGAGAGGCCAGGAGGGTGATGTAGGTTCGTTGGCGATTAATGGGTTCTAATTTGACGTGGTTTTGACTGGCTAGGATTATTAGAGGGAGTAGTCAGCAGGTGAGTACGAGCAGGGGAGTTGATAAAGGATCTGTGCCCAGGTATGAGCTTGAAGAGGCTCAGCCTGTCTCTAATGGTCATTTAATCCAGGTGAGGCTAATTAAAGCAATAATGAGGCTTTGAAGGGTTGTGACAGCTCAAAGTCATTTTGGGGAGGAGAATCAGATTGTGGGGAACAGTATGATTGTTGGTATAAGGATTTTTAGCATTGTAGTAGATTTAGGGCTTGTAGGCGGTCTGTTCCGTGGGTCCGGGCTGTGGCGACTAGTAGGGCTAGTCCTGCTCCAGCTTCACAGGCTGAGAAGGCTAGTAGGAGGATGGGGGCTGCGGAAAAAGCAGTTGCTTCTAATTGAAGGGTCCATATAGCTAGGGCAATGAATAGGGACAACATTATTCCTTCTAGGCATAGTAGGGCTGATAAGAGGTGGGTGCGGTGGAAGGCTAAGCCTATTAGTCCTAAAGTGAATGCTGAGGTAAAGCTGAAGTATGCTGGTGTCATAAGGGGATCACGGATTTGAACCGTGGTTTTCTGAGCCGAAATCAGAGGTCTTGTGTTTGGACTAATCTCCTATTCGGCCCATTCTAAGCCTCCTTGTATTCATTCATAAATTAAGCCTAGTGTGAGGAGAATTAGAATAGTTGCAGCTCATAGGAGGGTGTAGGTGGGGTCTGGAAGTTGGTTGCCTCAGGGTAGTGGGAGAAGTAGGGCAATTTCTAAGTCAAATAATAAAAATAGGATGGCAATGAGGAAGAAGCGTAGGGAGAAGGGCAGGCGTGCTGATCCCAAGGGGTCAAAGCCACATTCATATGGGGAGAGTTTTTCTGCGTCAGGACTTATCTGGGGTAGTCAAAATGATACTAGGGCGAGGACTAAGGAGAGGGCAGTAGAGATGAGGAGAATAATTATAACCAGGTTCATTATCTTTCCTTGGGGTTTAACCAAGACTAGGTGATTGGAAGTCACTCGTACTAACTTTAGATACTAGAAAGATATGATCCTCATCAGTAAATAGAGACATATAGGAATAATCATACAACATCTACGAAATGTCAGTATCAGGCAGCTGCTTCGAAGCCAAAATGGTGTTCTGATGTAAAGTGGTATTGGATTTGGCGGAGTAGGCAGATAGCAAGGAAGGTTGAGCCAATGATAACGTGTAGGCCGTGGAAGCCGGTTGCTACAAAGAAGGTTGAGCCATAGACTCCGTCGGCGATGGTGAAGGGGGCTTCGTAGTATTCTATGGCTTGAAGGGCAGTAAAGTAAAAGCCTAGTAGGATGGTCAGTGTGAGGGATTGGATTGCTTGCTTACGCTCTCCTTCTATGAGGCTGTGGTGTGATCATGTCACTGTTACACCGGATGCTAGTAGAACAGCGGTATTGAGGAGTGGTACTTCAAAAGGGTCTAGTGGAATAATTCCTGTTGGCGGCCAGCAGCCTCCTAGCTCCGGAGTGGGGGCAAGGCTGGAGTGATAGAAGGCTCAGAAAAATCCTAAGAAAAAGAAGACTTCTGAGGTAATAAAGAGAATTATCCCGTATCGGAGGCCTTTTTGTACTGGCGGGGTGTGGTGGCCTTGGAAGGTGCCTTCTCGGATAATATCCCGTCATCATTGGTATATAGTGAGTAGGAGGAGTATTAATCCTAATGTTAGCAGGGTTATTGAGTGGAAGTGAAATCAGATTGCTAAACCAGATGTTATTAGGAGAGCAGCTACTGCGCCGGTGAGAGGCCATGGGCTTGGGTCAACCATGTGATATGCGTGTGCTTGGTGGGCCATTAGACGTTTTCTTGTAGGTAGAGGCTTAACAGTAGAACAAATACATAAGCTTGGATAAAGGCTACCGCGATTTCTAGGAGAGTTAAGAGCACTAGTAAGATAGCAGTGAATATTGCTACTGTAGTCATAAGGGGCATTAGTGTAATCGTTGCAGTTGAGATTAGTTGAATTAATAAGTGGCCGGCTGTAAGGTTGGCTGTAAGTCGTACACCTAGTGCGAGGGGTCGAATGAATAAGCTGATAGTTTCAATAATGATTAGGACTGGGATTAGAGGGGTGGGGGTTCCTTCAGGAAGAAGGTGGCCTAGGGCTACTGTGGGCTGGCTTCGTATCCCAATAATAATTGTGGCTAATCAGAGTGGGACGGCTAAGCCTATATTTAGGGATAGTTGGGTTGTAGGTGTGAATGTATATGGTAGAAGTCCTAGTATGTTTAATGTGAGGATAAAAATTATTAGGGAGGCAAGGATTATTGCTCATTTATGTCCGCCAGGGTTTAGAGGGGTGAGTAATTGTTGTGTGAAGGTTTTAATAAATCAGCTTTGGACGGAGATTAGTCGGTTGTTTAGGTAGCGGCTGGTGGGGGATGGGACTAGGATTCAGGGTAGAGTTAATGAGATGGCAATTAGGGGGATACCTAAGTGTGTGGGGCTTATAAATTGATCGAATAGGTTTAGTGCCATGGTCAGTTTCAAGTGTCTGATTTAAGGTTTTCGGTGCTTAGTGCCGTAACATCATTTGTAAAGGTGTGGTTTAGGACTTTTGGGGGAATTACTGTTAGAAAAATTAGTCATGAGAATACAAGAATAGCAAGTCATGGGGCTGGATTTAATTGTGGCATATCACTAGAGGTGGTTGGGGGTCACCAATCTTTAGCTTAAAAGGCTAATGCTAATCCCAGTTTAGCTTCCTAGTGAGGCGTCTTCAAGTATTAGGGAGGATCAGTTTTCAAAGTGTTCTAGGGGGACGGCTTCTACAACAATTGGTATGAAGCTATGATTGGCACCACAGATTTCGGAACACTGTCCGTAGAATACTCCAGGGCGGGAAGTGATGAAGGATGTTTGGTTTAATCGTCCTGGAACAGCGTCTATTTTAATTCCCAGTGCTGGTACGGCTCAGGAGTGAAGGACATCTTCGGCTGATACTAAGACTCGGATGGGGGATTCTATCGGGATAACTATTCGATGGTCTGTCTCGAGTAATCGGAATTGTCCAGGGGATAGGTCTTGTGTGGGAATTATATATGAATCAAAGGCTAAGTTTTCATAGTCGGTGTATTCATAGCTTCAGTATCACTGATGGCCCATAGCTTTTACGGTGAGGTGGGGGTCATTAACTTCATCTATCAGGTAGAGGATTCGTAGGGATGGAAGAGCAATTAGGATAAGAATAACTGCTGGGAGGATTGTTCAAATAATTTCGATTTCTTGTGAGTCTAGAATGTATTTATTAGTAAGTTTAGTTGTAACTATTACAACAATAATATATAGGACTAGGGTGCTAATTAGGAAAACAATTATTAAGGCATGGTCATGGAAGTGTAGAAGTTCTTCTATTACAGGGGAGGCCGCGTCTTGGAATCCTAGTTGTGAGGGATGTGCCATTAAGCCATTGGGCTTAAGGTACGCAGGGGTTTAACCTACAATTCTGTCTCGACAAGGCAGGGTAATGTTTTTACTAGTACCTTATAGAAGAAAGTGGCAGAGGGGTTATGTGGCTGGCTTGAAACTAGTTTACGGGGGTTCGAGTCCCTCCTTTCTCGTTAATTGGGTTTTACTTGTACAAAGGCAGGCTCTTCAAATGTGTGGTAAGGGGGTGGGCACCCGTGTAGTCATTCTGGGTTTGTGGAAGTTAGTTCAACAGAGAGGACTTCTCGTTTAGCAGTAAATGCTTCTCATAAAATATATAGGAATATTACAACTGCTACCAGGGAGATTAAAGAACCAATTGATGAAATGATGTTTCATAATGAGTAGGCGTCTGGGTAATCTGAGTATCGTCGTGGTATTCCGGCTAGGCCTAAAAAGTGTTGAGGGAAAAAGGTTAAATTAACGCCTAAGAACATTGTTCCGAAGTGAATTTTTGTTCAGGTGTCATGTATTGTATAGCCCGTGAAAAGGGGGAATCAGTGAACGAAGGCTCCTATGATAGCAAATACAGCTCCCATTGATAGGACGTAGTGGAAGTGAGCTACTACATAATATGTGTCGTGTAGTACAATGTCTAGGGAGGAGTTGGCTAGAACAATTCCAGTTAGTCCTCCAACTGTGAAGAGAAAGATAAAGCCGAGTGCCCATAGTAGGGGGGTTTCTCATTTAATTGAGCCTCCATGCAGTGTAGCAAGTCAGCTAAAGACTTTTACTCCGGTTGGGATAGCAATAATTATTGTTGCAGACGTGAAGTATGCTCGGGTGTCTACGTCTATCCCTACTGTAAACATATGATGGGCTCATACGATGAAGCCTAGGAGACCAATAGCCATCATGGCCCATACTATTCCTATGTAACCGAATGGTTCTTTTTTACCTGCATAGTAGGCTACAATGTGGGAAATTATTCCAAATCCTGGTAGAATTAGGATGTACACTTCTGGGTGGCCAAAGAATCAGAAGAGATGTTGGTAAAGGATTGGGTCTCCCCCTCCTGCGGGGTCAAAGAAAGTGGTATTAAGGTTTCGGTCTGTTAATAGCATAGTGATACCGGCAGCAAGAACTGGGAGGGAAAGAAGTAAGAGTACAGCAGTAATTAGAATGGCTCAAACAAATAAAGGTGTTTGATATTGTGAGATAGCTGGAGGTTTCATGTTAATGATAGTTGTGATGAAGTTGATGGCCCCCAGGATTGATGAGACCCCTGCTAGGTGGAGGGAAAAAATAGTAAGGTCCACAGAAGCTCCTGCGTGTGCGAGGTTTCCAGCAAGGGGTGGGTACACAGTTCATCCTGTTCCTGCCCCTGCCTCAACTCCTGATGAAGCAAGGAGAAGTAGGAAGGATGGGGGAAGGAGTCAGAAGCTCATATTATTTATTCGGGGGAATGCCATGTCTGGGGCTCCGATTATTAGGGGAACAAGTCAATTCCCAAAGCCTCCGATCATGATTGGTATCACTATAAAGAAAATTATTACGAAAGCGTGGGCGGTAACGATAACATTATAAATCTGGTCATCGCCTAGAAGGGCGCCGGGTTGGGCTAACTCTGCCCGAATTAGCAGGCTAAGGGCGGTCCCAACTATTCCGGCCCAGGCACCAAACACTAGGTAGAGGGTGCCAATGTCTTTGTGGTTGGTTGAGAAAAATCAGCGTGTGATTGTCACAGGTAGGGTGGCCGAGAGTTAGGCGGTGGATTGTAGCTCCATGAACAAAGGTTTAAATCCTTTTCCTATCACAGCTCTGTGGTGTACAACATGTTGGATTGCAAATCCAAAGATGCAGGTTAACCCCCGCCGGGGCTTTCCCCGCCTTTTTGGCGGAGGGCGGGGAAAGTAGGTGAATGCTCGTTGGTTTGAGCGCCTAGCTGTTAACTAGGAGTTTGTAGGATCGAGGCCTTCTCATCTAGTAAGGCTTTAGCTTAATTAAAGTGTCTGGGTTGCATTCAGAAGATGTGGGATAGAGTCCTGCAAGTCTTATTCAGAGATTAGGAGATTCTCACTCCCACTTAAAGCTTTGAAGGCTTTTGGTCTATTGTTATCCTAAATCTCTAGTTGAGTAGTGTTTGGGCTAGGGGGGTTAGTGGGAGGAGTAAGAGGGTCAGGGTTATTATAATAGTGAGGGGGATTGTGTTTTGTGTGTTTGGTAGACGCCAGGGGGTTAAGGAGTTGTTTGTGTTTGGTGAAATTGTAAGGGTCATAGCGTAGCATAGTCGTAGGTAGAAATAGAGGCTTAATAGGGCGCTGAGTGCTATAATGGTAGCGGTTAGGGGGAGATTTTGGGTGGCGAGTTCTTGTAAAATCAATCATTTTGGTATGAATCCTGTTAGGGGAGGGAGGCCTCCTAGGGATAGTAGGGCGAGGGCGGCGGTGGTTGCAATGATTGGGGTTTTGGGCCAGGCTATTGCTAATGTATTGATTTTTGTGGTGGATAATAGTTTGAATGTTAGGAAGGTTGCAGAGGTTATTACAATATACAGGAGTAGGGCTAAGATAGTTAGTTGAGGTTTGAATTGAACGATGATGATTATTCAGCCTAGGTGGGCGATGGATGAGTAGGCTAGGATTTTCCGTAGTTGGGTTTGATTGAGTCCTCCTCAGCCGCCGATGAGTGTTGATAGTAGGCCGAGGGCAGTTAGTAGTTGGGGGTGAGCTATCTGGGCTGTTTGAATGATTAGTGCGAAGGGTGCTAGTTTTTGTCAGGTAGCCATGATTAGTCCTGTGGAAAGATCTAGTCCTTGTATGACTGGGGGCATTCAAAAGTGTATTGGGGCCAGTCCAACTTTTAGTGCTAGTGCTATGGTAATTAATGTAATTGCAATGGGGTGATTTAGGTAAAAGATGTTTCATTCTCCTGTGGTTCAAGCGTTGATGGTGCTGGCAAATAGGATTGTGGCTGCGGCAGTGGCTTGGGCTAGAAAATATTTAGTGGTTGCTTCTACGGCTCGTGGGTGGTGGTGTTGGGCTATTAGTGGTAGAATTGCTAGTGTGTTGATTTCAAGGCCCATTCAGGCTAGGAGTCAGTGGGAGCTTATGAATGTTAGGGCTGTGCCTAGGCCTAAGCTTGATAGCAGGATTATTAGAATATAGGGGCTCATTGGTAAGAGAAGGGGTTTAACCTACATTTTTGGGGTATGGGCCCAAAAGCTTAATTTAGCTGATCTTACTAGGAAGTGGTGTAATGGAAGCACTTGGGGTTTTGATCTCCATAATGAGGGTTCGAGTCCCTTCTTTCTAAGGAGCTGGGAGGATTTTAGCCTCCGTAAATCACTCTATCAAAGTGGTCCTTGGGCATTCAGGCACAGTTCCTTTATAATTGTGGGGGCAAGCCCATAAATGCGACTGGTAGGGCGGCGTGTCATAGAATTAGGGCGAGGGTTATGGGTAGAAAGTTTTTTCAAACTAGGTGCATGAGTTGATCATATCGGAAGCGGGGGTATGAGGCACGTACTCATAGAAATAGTATGGAGAGTAATGCGGCTTTTATTATGATGTTGATAGAGGCAAGTTCTGGGGTGGTGGGAGTGTAGGTTGCACCTAGAAATAGAATGGTGGATAATGTATTTATGAGGAGGATGTTGGCATATTCGGCCAGGAAGAACAGTGCGAAGGGGCCGCCTGCGTATTCTACATTAAACCCGGATACTAGCTCTGATTCTCCTTCTGTGAGGTCAAATGGGGCTCGATTTGTTTCGGCTAGGGTGGAGATATATCATATGGCGGCGAGGGGTCAGGCTGGAAAGAGCAGTCAGATTGTCTCTTGAGTTGTGTTAAATATTTGTAGGGTGAAACCTCCGGTGAAGATAATGATAGATAATAAAATTAGGCCCAGGCTAACTTCGTAGGAGATGGTTTGAGCAACTGCTCGTAGAGCGCCCATTAAGGCGTATTTTGAATTGGAGGCTCACCCTGAGCCTAGGATGGAGTAGACTGCTAGGCTTGAGAGGGCCAGGATGAATAGTATGCCGAGATTTAAGTCAATGATGGGGTGGGGCAGGGGTATAGGGGCTCATAATATTAGGGCTAGGGTGAGAGCTAACATGGGGGTGGCGAGGAATAGAAATGGGGAGGAGGTAGAGGGGCGTAGAGGTTCTTTAATGAATAGTTTAACACCATCTGCGATTGGCTGCAGGAGTCCATAGGGGCCTACTACGTTGGGGCCTTTACGTAGTTGTATGTATCCTAAAACTTTTCGTTCAAGTAGGGTTAGGAAGGCGACTGCTAGGAGGACGGGGATGATATAGGCTAAGGGGTTGATTAGGTGAGTAATTAGTAGGGTTATCATAAATTAAGAGGGGGATTTGAACCCCCGGTTGAAAGGGCTTAGGCCTTTTGCAATTACCGGGCTCTGCCATCTTAATAATCTTATCTTGACGGATGGGGTATGCCCTCCCTTTAGTTAATTAAGTTGTTGTCATTAAGTTGGGGTGGGGCGTATTGGTAATATGGGCCCCCTTTTTCCGGTCCTTTCGTACTGGGAAAAGTGGCATTACAGATAGAAACTGACCTGGATTGCTCCGGTCTGAACTCAGATCACGTAGGACTTTAATCGTTGAACAAACGAACCCTTAATAGCGGCTGCACCATTAGGATGTCCTGATCCAACATCGAGGTCGTAAACCCCCTTGTCGATATGGACTCTGAAAGGGGATTGCGCTGTTATCCCTAGGGTAACTTGGTCCGTTGGTCGGCGGGTGGCCGGATCTTTATGGTCAGAGGTTCTGTGACTTAGAGATGTCTTTCTTGGTTCTGGAGGTGGGTCCAGTCCTCATGGGAGCTTTGTTTTCTCCCGCGGTCGCCCCAACAAAAGATTAGGATCAGGTGTTATTTGGTTTAACTTGGTTTAAGTTCTTGACATAATTGATCTGGAGTCTTAAGCTCCAAAGGGTCTTCTCGTCTTGTATTGCTATGCCCGCTTCTGCACGGGCAGATCAATTTCATTGACTAAAAAAGGGAGACAGTTAAGCCCTCGTTCTACCATTCATACAGGTCTTCATTTAAAAGACAAGTGATTGCGCTACCTTCGCACGGTCAAAATACCGCGGCCGTTTAACTTGTCACTGGGCAGGCGAGACCTCCTATACGTTGATGTTTGCAGGAGGCGATGTTTTTGGTAAACAGGCGAGGCTTGTATTTGCCGAGTTCCTTCCTTTTTATTTGGTCTTTCCTCTAGAAGTTGGGCCTTCCGGTGTGGGGGTAACGATAGGGTCATGTGAGGTTTGCTTGTCGTTTGGTGAGGTCATATTGCCCTCTTTGGTTGGGTTCGGTAATTGCTAGTGGTGGGTCCGATCTAGCATACACGTAGGCCGAGGAGAGGGGGTTTCCCCTCTTATTACTCATTTTAGCAGTATCTCTTCCATGGTGGCATGGAGGGGCCTAATATTGTTAGGGGTTTTAGATTAAATATTTGGATAGTAGATTTTAGTCCGCAGGAGCTTTAACGCTTTCTATTCAGGTGGCTGCTTTTAGGCCCACTGGAGCGGGTATCTTGTTTAATATAATCTTTAACCTCCTGGTTGAGGTTGTGTCCTGTTTCAAAGGGGCTGTACCCCCTTTGACTAACTCTCACATGTTTCTTTGGCTCATATTTAGTTGGTAGTTGTGAGTTAAGGAGTGTGAGGCTGAACTTCTATCCATTTCTTAGGCAACCAGCTATAACTAAGTTCGGTAGGTCTGTCACCTCTACCCGGGGATCTTCCCACTCTTTTGCCACAGAGACGGGTTGGCCCTAATTAATAGGCTGTCCCGGGGTAGCTCACTTAGTTTCGGGGGTCTGAACTAAAGTACGCTTGCTCAGGGGCAACTGCTGGCTATTATAGGCTGTCCCGGGGTAGCTCACTTAGTTTCGGGGGTCTGAACTAAAGTACGCTTTGCTCAGGGGGGCTGGCTAAATCATGATGCAAAAGGTACGAGGGTTAGTCTCTGCTTTGTTGTGCTTTTATGATTTATTTCATTTCTCTTTCAGCGTTCCCTTGCGGTACTTTTATTATTGCTATGAAGGGCCTTTTCTGTCTCACGTACTGGGGCGGTAAAATGTTTTAGTTTGGGGTGGTGTGGTTTTGTTAAGTGGGATAATGTTGGTTTGGTAATTTAGGTGGTTAAGCTAGCTGTATAGCTCAGGATGATCCAATTTGCATGGATGTCTTCTCGGTGTAAGGGAGATGCTTAGCTGTCTCAGCCACATCCTGATTATTCCAAGTGCACCTTCCGGTACACTTACCATGTTACGACTTGCCTCCCCGTGGTAGGGTTTGTGTTATTAGAAATGTTGGGTATATGTGGGGTAGGGGAGAGTGACGGGCGGTGTGTGCGCGCCTCAGAGCCTAATTCAAAAAGACTCTCTATTTGTTTTTTACTACTAAATCCACCTTCGGGCACTAGTTTCAGAGTGCCGTCCGTAGTATTCTGTTGGTGCAGATAATGTAGCCCATTTCTTCCCACTTCGTACGCTACACCTCGACCTGACGTTTTTGGATGAGCCCATTTTGCTTACTGTTGGGCCTTCACAGGGTAAGCTGACGACGGCGGTATATAGGCGGGGAAAACAAGAAGTGGTGAGGTTTAACGGGGGTTATCGGTTCTAGAACAGGCTCCTCTAGGTGGGTCTGAGGCACCGCCAAGTCCTTTGGGTTTTAAGCTGTGCTTGTAGTACCCTGGCGGATGTGGAAGTAAGGGTGCATCTGGGTTTAAGGCTAAGCATAGTGGGGTATCTAATCCCAGTTTGTTTCTTAGCTTTCGTGGGGTCAGGGGCTTTATATGTTTAAAGCTACTTTCGTGTGGGGGCTTCGTACCTTCGGGGTGCGTATGACGGCTTAGAGGGTCTTTGGCTTTATTTTACATGTCCCTTAACCACCCTTTACGCCGTGTTTGTCAACTAGGGTCTTTCGTATAACCGCGGTGGCTGGCACGAATTTTACCGACCCTTTTAGCCCTAACTAAGTCAAGTTTGCACTTATTGCTTAATGTTCATTACTGCTGAGTTCCCTTGGGGGTGTGGCGTAAGCAAGGCGTCTTGGGCTTTAGTTAAGTGCCTGATGCCGGCTCCTTGTCCCCGGACAGGGGATTGAGGGCATTCTCACGGGGGTGCGGATACTTGCATGTATAAATTGGGCTAGAGCTGACAGTAAAGTCAGGACCAAACCTTTGTGCTTGTGGAACATTTTTAGGGCCCATCTTAACATCTTCAGTGTTATGCTTTGGTTTAAGCTACACTAGC